CCTTCTCAAACTGTTTCTTTTTAAGAACCAAAAATATTTGTGCCAAAACAACCGATCCTAAGAAGAACAAAAGGCCTTGGACACGTAATGGATCTTGAAGTACTATTTCCGCATCCCCCTGACCAAATCCACCCACATTAGGATTACTCGTTAATGGTTGATCGAGTTTAATGGATTCGCCCTCTGAAACAAGAAGTTCTAGGCCTCGAGGGATAATATCAATTACTTGGCGTTCATTCGATGCATCCACTATGGTTATTTCGTATCCCCCTTTTTCTTTTCGTAAAATTTTGCTTATTATCCCTCCTGCCGTAGCATTATAAACTGTATTGTTACTTTTGCTACCATCAGGATAAATCTGACCCCTTCCCCTGTTTCCACCTACGTATATAGGATATTTTAAGAAGTGAACATCTTTATTAGTAGCGGGGTCTGGGGCAAGAATAGGAAAGGTTATTTCACTATATTTTTGACCAGGAACAGGACCTATCACAAGAATATTTTTTTTATTGGGGCGATAATTCTGAAAAGACAGATTTCCTATCTTTTCTTTCATCTCGGGTGAAATACGATCGGGGGGGGCTAATTCAAACCCCTCCGGTAAAATAAGAACAGCGCCCACATTCAAAGCTCCTTTTTTACCATTAGCTAGAACTTGTTTTAGCTGCATATCATAAGGAATTTTAACAACTGCTTCAAATACAGTATCAGGAAGTACCGCTTGTGGAACCTCAATATCCACGGGCTTACTAGCTAAATGGCAATTGGCACATACAATACGCCCAGTTGCCTCTCGTGGATTTTCATAATTCTGCTGGGCAAAAATTGGATATGCACTTGAAATGGATGCCCAAGTTATTATATATATCATGAGTGAGACAGATATGGAGCGAGTAATCTCTTCCCTTATCCAAGAAAAGGTATTTCTAGTTTGCATGGTCCAATCATTTATCCCAAAAATTTCTACAATAAAGTTAGGTAGGTCGATAATATACTTCCCTAGCCACAATTCTGCTATTTACATTTACTGAAAAAAAGAACAATTTTTTGTTGAAATATACAAGGAATCCCTCATGGGTAAAAAAGAGTAAAGTAAATACGACTTTGATTTGGTTATGATGTATAAGGTAAGAAAGATTCGAATTGGATCAGTGAATCTTTTTTTAGTCATTTATTGCATGATAAATCACTACAAGTGACGGAGATACACGATTTAAATAACGAAAGATCCAATATTTAAAAATTGTATCAAGAATAACTGGAAAGGTAGAAACTAGACCAGATAAAATTTGCTCATAATGAGCAAACCCAAAATCTTTGTAAATATAACCAATCATTAGTTCCCAACCGTGAGGCGAATGGAATCCGATACATAAATCAGTTAATAAAAGAATCGAAAAAGCTTTAATTGTATCACTTAAATTATATAGGAATTCTTGAACCCAAGAATTCAGAATAAAAAGCTTTTCCTTACCCCAAAAGGAATAACCACTTAGAATAACGAAAGATATTAGATTTGTCGAGAAGTGCAAGATTGTATGGATACGATACTCATTGTGTATCTTGATGAATTGGATTGTTTCTTTGTGGATTCCTAGACGAAATTGTTGTAAATCGGTTTCTGGGTATTCCTTTATCATTTCATCCAGCTGGAATAGTTCCTCTAATTGTATGAATTTTTCTAGAACACTTTTTTCTTGAATATCATTCAAGAAAGTTTCGCATTGTCTAGTATTCCACCAATTAGTAATCCAAGTTTTCAAACTTTTATTACAGCAGAGAGAGATCAACCAGGGCAAAAAGACTATAGATGTAAAATAAAAAAAAGGAATGAATGCTTTCTTTTTTGCCATTTTGAATCTGTGAATTGTGAATGAACCTACCGCATTTGTTGATTCTATTAGATCTACTATTTCTATCGAGCATGAGTTTTTAGTCGAATTCGAATAGAATGTATTGAGCCTATAATCCCTTTTATCTTTTTCTTTTGATTCAATACTTAACTTAGTCTTTGCTTTGAATCTAGAAAGAATACAGAAATAGACTCAGAATACACTTCCAATTTGACTCAAGAAAAAATTTTGATTTCCAGGATGTTATTCCCCCTTTTTTCGATCAATACTAAAAGAACTTTTTCAAATTTTTCAAATAAAAAATATGATTCTATTTTCGAGACGAATAAACGCCCTTTCTTTTCTATCAAATATATAAAAAAAACGAGCATAAAAGAATAGATGAATGTTCAATTGAAAAAAAAGACAGAAATTTTTTAGTTTTTTCTTCCTACTGCCAAAGCATTTAGTCTTTAAAAATGAATTCATTTCAAAATACTTCAATTGGTACACGCAAGAAGTAAGCCAATTCAGCAGCTTTTTGCTCAATTTCTCGTGTAGTAAAATTTTCATCAGTACGAATTAAAGGAATAGCCCCTTGCCCTCGAATTTCCATATAAAGGACACGCCGAGCAGAAACACCCTCTTTAACTTCTATTCTGATGGACTGAATATCTTTCATAAGGAATCGTAAAAAGATGCGACGGCTTTTTCCAGGAAATCCCCAACGAAAAATACGCACTATCCCTTCTTTTCGGTCGAAAAGATCATAACCACTACCCACATTCCACAAAATAGTGCACCACAAATAGCAACTAATAAAGAGACCCGCGATCCCATAGAAAGACATCACAATCCCTTGTGGAAAAAAAATGATTTGCTGAGACGCAAATAACGATATAAAATTTCTACCAAGATAACTGGAAGTTCCAACCAATAAGAATCCCAATGAACCTAAAAATAGGATAAAGGCCCAGCAGAAATTACTTGTTTTTCGAGACCCCGTTATAAATTCTATCCATAGAGATTCTGATCGCCAACTCATATATATTAGATCCAGTTATACAATTTTTTGGAATTGAGAAAATATGACTTTCCTTTTTTTGTTTTCAAAGTAACTCTCATCAACTGTTTTGTTGTGAACTTTTACCTTAGGAGTAATTCATAGAATTGTTTATATCTAAAATAATAACATCTCCTTCCTTTATATGATCCCCTATAACTATATACAAATAAATACATTGACTTGAATTTCATACAGCGGCCCGATGATGATCCATTTTTCAAAAGAGCGCAAATTTAGTTACCCCATATAATACGTTTACACATGCATAAAAGCTTTTTTTAGTTATGTTTGTAGGAATCTATGTGTTATACAATATTCTACCAAATGGATCTTATCGAATGGAAGTTTTTAAAATAAAAAAGGGAGTGATACGATTCGGTCTCATCCGATCTAAAAAATCTTATTTTTTTGAATATGAAGAAATAAAGAAGCCATTGCAAGTGCCGGAAAGACTAGGCCTACTAAAGGCACAAAAATAGAGGGTAAGTTATTTAAAGTTGTCATAAAATGGGGTACCTCAATTTAATATTTGTACCTGTTATTGTTATATTCTGAATTCTAAAGATATCTTAGAATATCTTGTATTTTTATTATTTCTATTATATATATTATATAATTATACTAAGTATCTTTAAGTAAATATATATCTAATACTAATATACAACCTAATAGAAATATATAGAATAGAACCTATTAGAAATAGAATAAAAAATAGGTACAAGAAACGTCAAACTAAATAAATGCACTTATTAATCTTTCAAAATCAAATAGATATATTATCATAATCCCCCTGTTAGATTGATTATTCTTTTTGTCTTGTAATAGTCATTAATAAAGAAAAAATTTTATTCCATAAAAAATTTCTACAAAATTGATTGGAATCTGATCCAACAACAGGGAATTTTCGGGAAATGCAAAAAGATGCAAGACTCTCTATAGATCTATATCTCTATTTGAATTATCTATACATATGCAAGCAAGAGAGGAAAAAAACTTTGTTTAATTTTTCTAGTCTAATTTGAACTTTCCGAAAGCAAAAATTCACTTTTTATCTTGTTGATAAAGGTTTACTGAGTAGTAAACAAGAATATCGATAAAAAAATGATTCGAAAGAAAAATGAATTTTTCAAGGTTTTCGTTTAATTCTGATAAACTAACTGTTCTATTTGATTTCATTTTTGTTCAAAGGAAAAAAAGCATGGAGCTGAAATAACTCACTCACAACACCTTTTAAAGGATTACGTGGTACAATTGCATCCAATAAGCCCTTACGTAATAAAGATTCAGCCGCTTGTGAACCTTCAGGCACGGCTTTTTTCAATGTTTGTTCAATTACTCTTTTACCCGCAAATGCAATATAGGCATAGGGTTCGGCAATAATGATATCCCCCAACATACCAAAACTTGCTGTCACCCCACCGGTAGTAGGAGATGTAAGAATTGATATATAGAATAACTTTTTACTTGATTGATAATCACATAAAACCGAAGAAATTTTAGCCATTTGCATCAAACTTAAACTTCCTTCTTGCATTCGTGCTCCTCCGGAAGAACACACTAAAATAAGAGGTAAACATTGATTGGTAGCATACTCGATCAAACGAGTTATTTTTTCGCCTACTACGGATCCCATACTACCCCCCATAAACTGAAAATCCATAACCCCAAGAGCTACCGGAATACCGTTTAGTTGACCTGTACCTGTTTGAATAGCGTCAGTCAACCCTGTCTTTTTTTGAGCAGAGTTAATGCGCTTTTTATAAGGTTCCTCCCTCGAATGAAATTTAATGGGATCCGCAGAGACCATGTCTTCATCCATAGGATTCCAAGTACCCGGATCAATCGAAAGCTCAATTCTCTCTGAACTGGTCATTTTCAAATAATGTCCACATTCTTCACAAACATTCATTTCGACTTTCTTATACATTAATCCATAACAATTGTCGCATTGAATCCACAATTGATTGTAGTTTTTAGTTATATCGAAATCCTTAGAACTCATTAAATTATTACGATTCCTATTAGTTCTTATCTTGTCATTTTTGCTTTCACGAACCTTTCCACTTTCACTACAAATGAAATTATAAATGTAACTTTCATTA